CTCTTCACAACTTATCAATGGATATAATCCTTTTGGTATGAATAGTTTATCGGTATGGGCGTGGATGTTCTTATTTGGACATCTTGTTTGGGCTACTGGATTTATGTTCTTAATTTCATGGCGCGGATATTGGCAGGAATTGATTGAAACTTTAGCATGGGCTCATGAACGCACACCTTTGGCTAATTTGATTCGATGGAGAGATAAGCCGGTGGCTCTTTCCATTGTACAAGCAAGATTGGTTGGATTAGCCCACTTTTCCGTGGGTTATATATTTACTTATGCAGCTTTCTTGATTGCCTCTACATCAGGAAAATTTGGTTAATTTAGTTATTTATTGTTTTTTTATGTACTGTATCAGCAACAATTTCATTTGTTTCAATGGAGAGGGAGGATCCGCCTTCTTATATTTTTACATCTAGGATCCGAACTGTATCATTGATAATAATAGGAACTGAACATTATGGCAAGAAAAAGTTTGATTCAGAGAGAGAACAAGCGGAAAAATTTGGAACAGAAATATCATTTGATTCGCCGATCCTCAAAAGAAAAAATAAGCAAAGTTTCATCGTTGAGTGAAAAATGGGAAATTCATGGAAAATTGCAATCCCCACCACGTAATAGTGCACCTATACGTCTTCATCGACGTTGTTTTTTGACTGGAAGACCTAGAGCTAACTATCGAGACTTTGGCCTATCCGGACACATACTTCGAGAAATGGTTTATGCATGTTTGTTACCGGGCGCAACAAGATCAAGTTGGTAAGGATAAAAATATCGTTTCATATTTGTATAGATCTCTATGATCTATGATCATAGAAGGGCCCTCTTTACCATTCTGTATAAATGGACTATTCTATTTGTATAGATATGGTAGAGGGGCGTATCCAATCTTTCTTCGTCCATTAGTTCCTAGTTCTTTAGCGCGGAGTAGAGCAGTTTGGTAGCTCACAAGGCTCATAACCTTGAGGTCACGGGTTCAAATCCTGTCTCCGCAACATTTTTGTTTTTGGATGTTAGGCAAAGAAAGGGGTAAGATAGAACTACTATACTAACTACTAACTACTATAGTAGTTAGTATAGTAGTCAATTAATTTTTTTATCATAGTACATTACTTAATTATGATTATGGGCGGATAGCGGGAATCGAACCCGCATCTTCTCCTTGGCAAAGAGAAATTTTACCATTTGACCATATCCGCATTTTCTTCCTTCCTGATACGCACGTATATGTCCACACATATATGACATATATCATATATGCGGCTGGATCATATTTGTGCAGGGCCAGATACTTAGATAGTATAGTAAAAAGTAAAACTTAGATAGTATACTATACCATGGTAAAGTAAGATTCCAATTAAGATAGATTAGGATAATCTTATTTATTAGATCCAATTAATAACATTGAAATAGAATTTTTTTCAGAACTCAGATTGAATCTTAATATGTCTCACAATTCTAATTTATTAGAAGGAGTGACATTTTTGTTTTTGGATCGGGGAAATACCAAATAAGTTTAAGAAATGAGAGAATTAAGAATAGCTACCAAAAAGACTAATCCAATCCATAATGATGTACCGGAAAATACAACATTCTTGTTACTTGACCAACCATCAGAAGAAGCAAATACAACGGGTACACTAATCAGTAAGACTGATGAAGTCGCAATTAATGCAAAAACAGCTAATTGGAAAGCAATAGTCATGTTTCTAATCCTCCGAGCTACCAACAAATGAACTATACATTTGATCCCTCACTTAGTCAAAATTGTAATAAAATCCATCATGGAGGGATTTAATCATGAATCAATTGATTCTTTTTTTTAGAACTTATTACCACTTTATTTTATTCGGACATGAACTCGGGGGGAGTTTAGTCTTTATTTTACAAGCAGACATACTAGATCATGTATCTATGTATACAGTATACATAGATACATCGAAATATGGATTTGCATCTGGGATGTTTCTACAGATAGTTAGTGTGTCATATGGTCATGTTCTATTCGTAGGAATAAAATAGAGATTACCCCTGGGAGAGATGGCCGAGTGGTTGATAGCTCCGGTCTTGAAAACCGGTATAGTTCTAAACAAAGAACTATCGGGGGTTCGAATCCCTCTCTCTCCTTTTGTTTATTGAAAAATTTTTTTTCTTTATTTGTTTGGGCTGGCCCCTTATCTTTCATAAAAAGGAATGGCTCGGCTATTCCACCTAGCCGAGCCAGAACAGAAAAGAACAATAGAATAGATATAAATAAGAAAATCTCAGTTAAGAGGGGTCATGGAAAGAACAGGTTCCAAATCACGATCGATTCCTTTTTCAAACCCTGCTGCAGCTGCGCGGGCCCTTCCCGCATGCCACAAATGCCCCACAAAAAAGAAGAATCCTAGAACAAAATGAGAGGTTGCCAACCAACTTCTAGGAGAGACATAATTGACTGCATTGATCTCAGTAGCTACGCCACCCACGGAATTTAAAGAACCTAAAGGAGCATGAG